TTAAAAAAATTCTTTCTATTTTAACTAATAAAAATCTAAAAGTAAGCATAATTTTGCAAGTGCAATCTCGTCGGAGCAACATTAAATTGCCCCCAAAAAAATAAACTATAAGATAAAAAAAAAAAAAAAAAAATTAGATAGGTTATAAAACCGTTGAGTTGTGGTCTCAGAAATACGTTTGTTCTAATTCATGAGTATAAAATCTATTAGTGTATATAGTCCACGTTTATTATTAATAATATCTGGACTTATTTTTTTTATTTCTATATGATTAATATATACAAATAAAATAATTATTATAGAATGAGAATTAATTTCTATATTTTTATCTTCGCTTAATATTACTATTATTCTTGATATTAAAGGAATATTATTTTCGTCAGTAGTTTTATTTATTTCAGGTAATGTAATAATATTTTCTACTTTATATATAAAAGAAGATAAATTTATTGATCGATTTACTATTTTAGTTTTACTATTTGTATTATCAATAAACTTATTAATTTATATTCCTAACTTAATTATTTTACTTTTAGGTTGAGACGGATTAGGTATTATTTCTTTTATTTTAGTAATTTATTATCAAAATGCTAAGTCTTTGGCAGCTGGAGTAATTACAATTATAACTAATCGAATTGGAGATGTAATAATTTTATTATCTATTGCTTTAACTTTAAATCAGGGTCATTGAAATATTATAAATATATGATTAAATAATGATATTATATCAATTCAGGCATGTATAATTATATTAGCTGCTATAACAAAAAGAGCTCAGATACCTTTTAGTAGTTGATTACCAGCAGCTATAGCTGCTCCTACGCCTGTATCTGCTTTAGTTCATTCATCTACTTTAGTAACAGCTGGAATTTTTTTATTAATTCGATTTTACCCTTTTTTAAGTAATTTAAGCTGATTTAATTATACTTTATTATATATTTCTATAATAACTATAACAATAGCAGGATTAGCGGCTACTATTGAGTCAGATATAAAGAAAATTATTGCTTTATCTACTTTAAGACAATTAGGTTTAATAATATGCTCTCTTGGATTTAATTTACCTTTATTAGCTTATTTTCATATGGTAGTCCATGCAATATTTAAAGCTTTATTATTTATTTGTGCTGGAACTTTAATTAGTAGTCATATGCATAGTCAAGATTTACGATGAATAGGTAATTTAGTAAATCAAATACCTATAACTTCCTCATGCATTATAATTGCTAATTTAGCTATATGTGGATTTCCATTTCTTGCTGCATTTTATACTAAGGATATAATTATTGAGTTATCTATATTTAATATAAATAGTATATTAACTATAATTTTATTATATCTTTCCCTAGGAATTACCTCATTCTATAGTATTCGCTTTAGTATATATGTATTATGATCACCAATAAATAGAATTCCATATTATTTACTAGATGAACCAGAATCTGTAAATATACCAATATTTTTATTAAGCATTTCATCTATTATATCAGGTATACTTTTATGATGATGGTATCCATTTATAGATGAGTTTATAAATTTTAATCCTAATATTATAATAGTGCCTATTATTATAATTATTGTAGGTTTTACTTTAGCTTGATTTTGAAGATACTGAAATAAAAATTTAATTTATTCTATACAAAATTTTATATCTTATATGTGATATTTAACTCCATTAACAACTCAATATGCTATAGGATTATATATAGTTATATCTAAACTTTATTTGGAGTTAATTGACCAAGCTTGATTAGAATTTATAGGTGGATTAGGTATAAATAAATTATTTATTAAATCATCAAATAATATAATAAAAATTAATAAAAGTAATCCTTTAAATTATTTAATTATATCTTTTATTAGATTTTCTATTATAATTTTTATCTTTATTTATTTAGATAGATTAAAAAAATCATATCACTGAAGATGATATATTAGGGAATTCCTTCTGAATATTATATATAGTGTAAATAACACATTAACTTTTCATGTTAAAAATATATTTTATATTATATCAGATAATAATTTAAGTAAAATATTGACTTTGGGTGTCAAAAATCATTATTATGTTATCTGAGAATTAGAAGCTTATATAGCGTTGGTCTTGTAAATCAAAGAAAGGTATTACCCTAATTCTATGGAATATTTAATAATAATTGTATCTATTACACCAATTATTGCTGCTTTAAATTTAATTTTACATAAATCTCATTTCTTACAAGTTTTACTTTGCCTAGAAGTAATAACACTTAGTATATTATTGTTTATATCTATTAGATATTTATCTATAAATACATCACCCTCAGTAATCAGAGTTGTAATTTTATCTTTTGGTGCATGTGAAGCAAGTTTAGGTCTTACCTTATTAGCATTAATAGTACGATCATTTGGAAGAGATAACATAAATAATATTTCTATAAGTAAATGTTAATAATTATTTTACCTTTAACCATAATATTAGTTATAACCAAAAAAAATAATTTATGATCAAATATTATTTTTATTTTACTAATTTTATCTTTTATATTAATACCTTATTTTTATTATGAAAATTTATATATAATTAGAAAATGATCTATAATAGATAAACTATCTACCCCATTAATTATTTTAACAATATGAATTTCCAGTATAATAATTTTAGCTAGATATAAAATTAATATCATAAAAAATAATAATAATATATTTGCATTATATATTATAATTTTGAATTTAATTTTATGTTTATGTTTTATATCTTCAAATATTATATTATTTTATATTTTTTTTGAAGCTTCATTAATTCCAACAGCTATTTTAATTATAAAATGAGGGTATCAACCAGAACGACTTCAAGCTAGATTATATTTAATTATATATACTGTTTTAGCATCATTACCAATATTAATTTGTTTAATATTAATTATAATTTATTCTGATAATATAAATTTTACGGTTAGAGATAAATTTATATACCCATTTAACAATAAGTATATATGATTATTATGTATTATTGGATTTTTAGTAAAATTACCTATATACACAACACATTTATGATTGCCTAAAGCTCATGTAGAAGCTCCAGTAGCAGGATCAATAATTCTTGCAGCTATCCTACTAAAATTAGGAGGATATGGATTATATCGTATAAGATATATTTTTCCCTGATTAAATAAATCAGTTTCTTCCTTTATTGTTAGATTATCTTTAATGGGTGGAATTATTACTAGTATTATTTGTTTACGACAATCAGATCTAAAATCTTTAATTGCTTATTCTTCTGTAAGTCATATAGGTTTATTAATTGCTGGGATAATAACATCAACTAAATGAGGTTTAATAGGAGCTTTAGCTATAATAATTGCTCATGGATTAAGATCATCAGCTTTATTTACTTTAGCTAATATAAATTATGATTTTATTATAAGACGTAGAATTTATTTATCAAAAGGTACCATTATTTTTGCTCCTATTATATCTATATGATGATTTCTATTTGCAATTATAAACATAGCTGCTCCACCATCAATTAACTTGATAAGAGAAATTATATTAATTACATCTATTATATCTATTTCTTATTTATCTATAATTCTTTTAGGTATTATTAGATTTTTAACTGCTGGTTATTCTATATATATATATACATCTATTAATCATGCTAATTCAAGTAATTATGTTTTTATTTATCCTAGAACAATTAATAAAGATTTTACTTTATTATTACTTCATATATTACCTATTATTTTAATTATTATAAAACCAGAATTAATTACCTAAAGGTATAGTTGAATAACAACATTAAATTGCAAACTTAAAAGTATATATAATATTACCTTTTAATAAGATAATTTAAAAGTTAGGTAGTTTATTTTTAATATAAATTATACTAATTAAAACTAATAAATGTGTTAAATTATGAACTAGTAAAAATTATTATTATTAACAAAATTCATACCAGTAATCTGCTGACAATTATATATATCTATTAATTATACTAATTTAAGTAATTATGTTTTATTTAATTTAGAATAATTAATAAAAATTTTAATCTATTGCTAATTTATATATTATTTTAATTATTATATTATTAAAATTAATTACCTAAGGTATAGTTGAATAATAACATTAAATTGCAGACTTAAAAATATATATATAATATTATCTTTAGTAAGATAAGCTAAAAAAGCTAGTGGGTTCATACCCCAAAAATGAATTAATTCTCTTACTAATAGTTTGATTCTAGCTAATTTATTAAATATTATTTTATACTTCATGTAAAATTTATCTAAAAGTAAATAAAATTATTATAACATTTATGATTAATATAAATTACAGTAGTTAAAACTAATCAATATATTAAAGTATGAATTGGTAAAAATAATTATTGTCGGCAAAATTCGTGCCAGCAGCCGCGGTTAGACGATAGACATATAATAAAAAAAACTCTTAAAGATATAATATAAATACTAATAAGTTTAATTACAACACATACTGAACCAAATATATCAACAATAAATTATTACTTAAAACAAGGATTAGATACCCTTCTATTAATAACCTATTAAAAGAGTTGGAAAATACGAACAACAGTTTAAACACTAAAGAATTTGGCGGTGTTTTATTTAATTAGGGGAACCTGTCCCATAATCGATAACCCACGAAATCCTTACCTAATTTTGAAACTCAGTTAGTGTACTGCCGTCTTAAGTATACCTTTATGAGAGTATACCATTAATTATATATAATAATACGTCAGGTCAAAGTGCAGCTTATAATTAGGTGGAGATGGGTTACAATCTAAATAAAGATACGGAAAAATATAATAAATTATATTTTAAAGGTGGACTTAATAGTAATTAAATAATAGTTTAATGAATATAACACTAAAATATGCACAAATCGCCCGTCACTCCTTAAAAGGATAAGTCGTAACATAGTAAATGTAACGGAAGTTGCATTTGTCAAACTATAGCATATAAATATTAATGCCTCTTATTTACACTAAGAAGAAAATTAAAATTTAGTTTGAATAAATTAAATAAAATCTTATTATTATTAATTAAATTTAAAGAACATAAATAAAAACTATAGTACTGCAAAGGAAATAATAATTAAATAAGTAGTAATATACGTACCTTGTGCATAATGGATTTACAAGATATAATATAAAATAAAATCCCGAATTCTTTACGAGCTTAATAATAATTGTTAAGAACTTATAAATAAATGTTGCAATATTTTTTAAAAATTATTATTAAGAGGCTACATACCAAACGCGTAAGAATATAGCTGGTTTCTATTAAAAACTATATATTAGAACATCTATTATAGAATGTAAAATAATAAAAGATAAGTTTTATTATATAATCAATAAAAAATATAAATAATAAATTTAGTAGGCCTAATAACAGCCAACTTTTAATACTTTATAGTAATATAAAAATTATATATTTATAATTATAAATGATAAAAATAAATAGATATTAAAATAAATTAAAATTCTTAATTAATTATGTAAATATTAGTATTAAATTAAATATATTAAAGGAACTCGGCAAATATTATTTCGACTGTTTAACAAAAACATTTCTTTTAGTAAATATTAAAAGTATATCCTGCCCAATGAAAATTTCAATGGCCGCGGTATCCTAACCGTGCAAAGGTAGCATAATAATTTGTCTATTAATTGTAGACTAGAATGAATGGATGAACGAAATAAATACTGTCTCTAATATATAAATAAAAATTATCTTTTAAGTGAAGAGACTTAAATAAAATTAAAAGACAGGAAGACCCTATTGAGCTTTACTTAAAATATAAATAAATTATATTATAGTTTGGTTGGGGTGACCTAGGAATATTTAACATCCTAAAAATAAAAGATATATAAATCTCAAATAGATCCAATATATGATCATTAAATTAAGTTACCATAGGGATAACAGGCTAATATTTTTTTAGAGTTCTTATTAACAAAAATGTTTGGCACCTCGATGTTGGCTTAGGGATACATTATGGTGCAGAAGCCATAAATGAAGGTTTGTTCAACCTATAAAACCCTACATGAGCTGAGTTCAGACCGGCGTAAGCCAGGTTAGATTCTATCTTTAATTAAAGTTTTGTTTTCAGTACGAAAGGACCTAAATAATACTATAATAGTAATTAAAATAATTATTTTTAATAGGTTGGCAGATAAATGCAAATAATTTAGAATTATTATATGAAGATTTTCACCTATTATGCAACTTAGTTTAATTAGAACAGTTAATTTGCATTTAATAAGTGAAAATATTCAGTAGCAGTTATTTGTTTAGGAAACAATAGATTTTGAAAGTCTTAAATAAATGTTCGATTCATTTAATAACTTAATATGATGGCAGAATAGTGCATTAGGTTTAAACCCTAAATATGAATAAAACTCTCATATTAATGTATATTAATATTTATCCTGGACCTATTGTAACTATTATTATTAGTATACTAATAGCCTTAATAGCTATAGCATTTTTTACTTTAATAGAACGTAAATTATTAGGTTATTTTCAAACACGAAAAGGACCAAATAAAGTTATATTTATAGGATTACCTCAACCATTATCAGATGCAATAAAATTATTCTTAAAAGAACAAATAATTCAATATAATGCAAATAAATCTTTATTTATTATTGCACCAATATTAAGCTTATTATTAGCTTTAATATTATGATCTATTTATCCACATCAAAATACAACTTTTTGAATTCAATACGGAATTTTATATTTCTTATGTGTATCAGCAATAAATGTATATGCTACATTTATTGCTGGATGAAGATCAAATTCTAAATATGCTTTATTAGGAGCTTTTCGTGGTGTTGCTCAAACAATTTCATATGAAATTAGAATATCAATAATTTTATTATCTGCATTAATATTAACCATAACAATAGATATCTCTATTATTACTAATTATTTAGAATCAATATTATTATTTATACTGATACCAATTACTTTTCTTTGATTTATCTCTACATTAGCAGAAACAAATCGTAGTCCTTTTGATTTTGCTGAAGGTGAATCAGAATTAGTATCTGGGTTTAATATTGAATTTGGATCAAGTATATTTGCACTTATTTTTATAGCTGAATATATAAATATTTTATTTATAAGAACATTAACAGCAGCTATCTTTATTACTAGAATTTTTAAATACTTATCTATTTTTCAAATTATAGTAACTATAATAATAGCTACATTATTTGTTTGAATTCGTGCTTCATACCCACGAATACGTTATGATTGCTTAATAATATTAACATGAAAAACATTTTTACCTTTTTCTATTAGAATATTAATCATTTTACTACCTTTATGTTATTTAATCCAAAAACCAATTAATATATATACAAATACTATCTATTCTATAGATAGGGTAGTTTTATTTATTTTTAATTATATAACAAATATTAGTTTATAGTACTAAGCCGGAATAACGGATAACATTGATGTCGTTAAATATGAATAATTTCTAGTACTTCAATTAGAGAGCTTGTATAAGCATTCGACTTTTAATCGAAAGAAAGTTAAAACTTCTAATTAATGTTAATTATAACAATATGTTTTATATTATCTCTTTTTATTCCAGCACTAGTTTATTATTTATCTGTAATATTATATATACGTGTAGAAAAAAATCGTAATAAAATAACTCCATTTGAATGTGGATTTGATCCTAATATACAAGCACGAATTCCATTTTCCACGCGATTTTTTTTATTAGCTGTTATTTTTATTGTATTTGATATTGAAATTGTATTATTAATACCATTACCAATTATTATTTCACATGAAATTTTAATGCCTCACCTAAAAATCTTTTGTTTAATTTTAATAATTTTATTAATTGGCTTAATCCATGAATTATATGAAGGTGCATTAGATTGACTAAAATAGAAATTTTAAGGTTAATAAAAAAGCTTCTAACTTTATTTAAGATGGTTCAATCCCATCAATTTCTTTATGATAAGCAAAAATTTATTATTTAATATACTATTTACTCCTTCTACAATTTTAGCATCCTTAATAATAATATTAGGAACAGGAATAGCTTTAACTTCATCTAACTGATTTTTTGTGTGAATTGGCTTAGAGATTAATATATTTAGATTTATTCCATTATTAATAAATTCAACTATAATTAAAAAATATGAGTCAGCAAGTAAATATTTATTAGTTCAAGTAATAGCTTCTATAATTATATTATATAGAAGATATATATTAAATGTAACAGATGAATTAAATATAAAAAATATTTATAGTAGAATATTGACTTTTAGTTTATTAATAAAATTAGGTGTATTTCCTGCTTATTATTGATTTCCATCTGTAATACAATCATGTAATTGATTTGGAGGAATATTATTAGCTAGATGACAAAAATTAGCTCCAGCGTTTATTTTAATAACTAACATTTCATTAAATTATAGTAATATTTTAATAGTTATTATAATTTTAATTAATACTACTATTAGTGGAATTATTGGTTCAAATCAAAGAGATATTAAAACAATTATAGCATATTCTTCTATTAATCATATAGGATGATTTTTAATTCCATTTATATATAATATACCTAGCCAATCTATATATTATTTAATTATATATTTAATAATATCTATTCCTATTTTTATTATTATAATAATATATTCATGTGATAATCCTAATAATAGAAATAATTTAATAGAAATTAATCCTAATTTAAAAATCAGTTTATTACTTATATTATTATCTTTAGGGGGTATACCACCTTTATCTGGGTTTACCCCTAAACTTATAGTATTAATAATTTTAGTAAAAACAAATATCATATTTGCAGTTATTATAATAATTATTACATGTTTATCTTTATATTTTTATTTACGATTAGCAATAAATTTATTGTTTTCATTAATTAATATAACTACATTTAATAAATTAAATAGTTATATAATAACTTCAATTATTGTAAGATTTATATTAACACCACTTTTAATTTATTTTTAAATTATATAATATGCGCTGATTTTATTCAACTAACCATAAAGACATCGGAACATTATATCTAATTTTAGGTGCTTGAGCTGCTATAGTAGGTACTGCAATAAGAATTATTATTCGTATTGAACTAGCTCAACCAGGATCATTCTTAAATAATGATCAATTATATAATACCATTATTACTGCTCATGGATTAATTATAATCTTCTTTATAGTAATACCTATTTTAATTGGTGGCTTTGGAAATTGATTAATTCCATTAATATTAGGAGCACCAGATATAGCATTTCCACGATTAAATAATCTAAGCTTTTGATTATTACCACCATCAATAATTTTATTAGTTACTTCTGCTCTTGTAGAAAAAGGTGTAGGAACAGGCTGAACAGTTTATCCCCCATTAGCTGCAAATTTAGCCCATTCTGGACCATCAGTAGATTTAGCTATTTTTTCTTTACATTTAGCAGGTGCTTCATCTATTTTAGGTTCGTTAAATTTTATTACTACTATTATCAATATACGATGACAAGGTATAACATTAGAACGACTACCTTTATTTATTTGAGCTGTATTTATTACTGTAATTTTATTATTACTATCTCTACCTGTATTAGCTGCAGCTATTACAATATTATTAACAGATCGAAATTTAAATACATCATTTTTTGACCCCATAGGAGGAGGAGATCCAGTACTATATCAACATTTATTTTGATTTTTCGGTCATCCTGAAGTATATATTTTAATTTTACCTGGATTTGGTGCAATTTCTCATATTGTAACACATAATTCAAATAAATTAGAACCATTTGGTTCCTTAGGTATAGTATATGCTATAATTGGAATTGCAATTCTAGGATTTATCGTATGAGCTCATCATATATTTACAGTAGGTATAGACGTAGATACTCGAGCATATTTTACAGCAGCAACAATAGTAATTGCTATTCCAACAGGTATTAAAGTATTTAGTTGATTAGCTACTATTTACGGATCTAAAATTAACTATACTCCATCTATAATATGAGCATTAGGATTTATTTTTTTATTTACTATAGGAGGATTAACTGGAATTGTATTATCTAATTCTTCATTAGATGTAATATTACATGATACTTATTATGTAGTAGCACATTTTCATTATGTGTTAAGAATAGGAGCAGTATTTGCTATTTTTGCTGCATTTAATCACTGATTTCCATTATTTACAGGATTAATATTAAATCCAAAAATTTCAATTGCTCAATTTATACTTATATTTCTTGGTGTAAATTTAACTTTCTTTCCGCAACACTTTTTAGGTTTAAGTGGAATACCTCGTCGATATTCAGACTATCCTGATACATTTATAAGATGAAATGTTTTATCATCAGTTGGTTCAACTATATCTATAGTATCATTAATTTTATTTATTTATATACTATGAGAAGCTTTCTCAGCTCAACATATATTAATCTCATCAAGTCATATATCCTCATCTATAGAATGATCTGATAATATTTTACCTCTGTCATTTCATAATCCAAATGAAACAGGTATATTAATAATATCTTTAAATGAAAGCAAATAAATTGCGCCTATCTGTTAATTAGGAGTAAGTTAATAAACTCATTTATATGCCTTATTGAGGTCAACTCTTACTACAAGACCCTGTATCACCTGTTATAGTTCAACTAATTCAATTTCATGATCATGTATTAATTATTTTATCTCTAGTTATAACTATTATTTCATATATTGTATTAACTTTAATTACTAACAAATATACTAACCGAATAATTTATGAAGCACAAGAAATTGAAACTATTTGAACAATTCTACCTGCAATTGTTTTAATTTTTTTAGCTTTACCTTCAATTCGATTACTATATATTATAGACGAATCTTTTAATCCTTATTTAACAATTAAAGCAATTGGGCATCAATGATATTGATCTTACGAATATAGAGACTTTAATAATATTGAATTTAATTCTTATATAACTCCAAGAAATCAATTAAATATTGGTGATTATCGTCTATTAGAAGTTGATAATCGACTAATTATACCTGCTAATTTAAATATTCGTATAATATTAACTGCTGCAGATGTAATTCATTCATGGGCTATTCCTTCATTAGGTTTAAAAATAGATGCTATTCCAGGTCGCTTAAATCAAACTATATTTACTATTCTATTACCTGGAGTATATTATGGTCAATGTTCTGAAATTTGTGGGGTAAATCATAGATTTATACCTATTGCTGTAGAAGCAATTAATCATAATGATTTTATTAAATGATTAAAATTACAATAAGTCTTTAGTTAAAAATATAACAGTAGTCTGTCAGTCTACAATTACAAATAAATGTAAGTCTTAATGCCACATCTTTCTCCAATATCATGAATATATTCTTTAATTATTATCTGATTTTGTATATTTATACTTATTACAAATATATGATGATTTTCAATAAAACCAATATCACCTATCATCAAAAATAATAACAACATAAAAAAAAATATAATTTGAAATTGATAACAAGATGGTTGAAATAATAAACGATAAACTGTAAATTTATTTATGAGTAATACTCTCTTGTAATTAAATTATATGATATTAGTATATAAAGTACGTCTTCCTTCCAAGTTGAAAGTTTAAATTAAATATCATATTGATTCGACAACCATTTCATTTAGTAGAGCCAAGACCATGACCATTAACTTCTGCTATTAGAGCATTATTTTTAACTATAGGACTTACTATATGATTTCATAATAAAGGTAATATTTGTCTTTATTTAGGTATAACATTAATTTTAATTTCAATATATATATGATGACGAGATATTACACGAGAAGCTACTATAATAGGAAATCATACATCATATGTAGTAAAAGGCTTACGACTAGGAATATTACTATTTATTACATCAGAAATTTGTTTTTTCTTTGGATTTTTTTGAAGATTCTTTCATAGTAGATTAGTACCTACAAATGAACTAGGTTGTATTTGACCACCTATAGGAATTACACCTTTAAATACATATAGAGTACCACTATTAAATACGATTATTTTATTATCTTCTGGTATAACAGTAACATGAACTCATCATAATATAATAGAAAGTAAACAAAAATCTACTATACAAGCATTATTAATTACAGTTATTTTAGGATTATATTTTACATTTTTGCAAGCAGGAGAATACTATTCAGCCTCATTTTCTATTGCAGATAGAATCTATGGTACTACGTTTTTTGTGACAACTGGTTTTCATGGTGCACATGTAATTATTGGCTCAATTTTCTTATTAGTATGTTTAATACGTATAACTAAAAACCAATTTTCTAGGACACATCATTTTGGATTTGAAGCAGCCGCATGATATTGACATTTTGTAGATGTAGTATGAATTTGCTTATTTATTAGAATATATTGATGAGGATCATTATTTTTTAGTGTATGGAACACATAAACCTTTGAAGTTTAAATAATAAGTTCAATTCTTATATTAATATATGTCCTTAACTATTATAATTAATATATTAATATCAAGATTCTTAACAATAATAATTTTAAATAATCCACTTACAATAATTTTAAATATCTTATTAATAGCTCTATTAACATCATGAATTTATGGATTTATTTTAAGTTCTTGATATTCATTTTTAATTTTTTTAATTTATGTAGGTGGAATACTAGTAATATTTGCTTATTTCGTTGCACTTACCCCAAATCAAATACTAAAAATTAAATTATATTTTTTAACTTTTAATATAACTTTTTTTTTATTAATAATACCATTTATTTTAGGTGGAAAAACACTAGTTGTAAAAAATTTTCATTACTTTGATTCTATAGAATTATACTCATCTCTTAATCTCTTATTAGTATTTATAATTATTTTATTATTATTGACTATTATATTATTAGTAGTAAAAATAATTAATACATCAAAAGGACCTCTACGACCATATTTATATGTATAAACCATATCGAACATTACATCCATTAATTAAAATAATAAATAATGCAATAATTGATTTACCTGCACCTAATAATATTTCAATTTGATGAAATTATGGATCTTTATTAGGTATAACATTAACAGTTCAAATTATTACAGGAATTTTTTTATCTATACATTATGTCCCTAATATCGAAATAGCATTTTCTTCGGTAGTTCATATTACGCGAGATGTAGAATATGGGTGACTTATACGATACCTTCATGCTAATGGAGGGTCAATATTTTTCTTATTTACCTATCTTCATATTGGACGAGGAATTTACTACTCTTCATTTACTATAATAGAAACATGAAATATTGGAGTAACACTTTATATTATAATTATAGCTACTGCATTTATAGGATATGTATTACCTTGAGGTCAAATAAGATTCTGAGGGGCCACTGTTATTACAAATTTATTATCAACTATTCCATATATAGGTAAAATACTAGTAGAATGAATTTGAGGGGGATTTGCAGTAGATAATGCTACATTAAATCGATTTTTTTCCTTTCATTTTATTCTTCCATTTATAATAGTAGCTATAGTAGTATTACATTTACTTTTCTTACACCAAACTGGATCAAACAATCCATTAGGCATTAATAGAGATTCAGATCGAATTCCATTCCATCCTTACTACACTATTAAAGATTCTTTAGGATTCTCAATTTCTATTTCATTAATTTTAATATTAGTTTTATTTAACCCTAATCTTTTTAGAGACCCAGAAAATTTTCTAATATCTAGATCATCTGTTACACCATTACATATTAAACCAGAATGATATTTTTTATGAATTTATGCTATTCTACGATCAGTACCAAATAAATTAGGTGGTGTAGTAGCAGCTTTTTCTGGAATTTTAATTATATATTTAATACCTATTACAAATCACATAAAAAAAAATTCTGTAAATTTTTACCCTATAAATAAAATATTTTTTTGATTATTTATTTCCTCTTTTATCATTTTAACGTGAATTGGTGGACGGCCAGTAGAAGAACCATTCATTATTATTGGTCAAATTGCAACAATTATATATTTTTCATTTTTTGTTATCCACCCTACTTTATCATATATTTCAGATTATACAATAAAATAAGATTTTAAGTTATATAAACTAAAAACCTTCAAAGTTTTAAAAGGTATTTACCAAATCTTGAATGTTAATAGATATTTTTTCCTCTTTTGATAGATATGAATTTAATTCTTTTTCCTTAGTTAAAAATCCAATTATTTTAATATCTATAATTATTTTAATTTTAATATTAATATCATCTATGTGATTATCAAGAAATCGTATAAATTCATCTATAATTCCACTAATAAATTTAATTTTTAATCAACTTAGACGAACTAAAAGAACTACTATTAAAGGATATAGAATTATAGTATCTATATTATTTATTTTAATTATCTTTATTAATTTAATAGGAATAATTCCTTACTCATTCAGAATTTCAACACATTTAATTTTAACTTTATCTTTAGGATTACCAATATGAATATCTATTATTTCTTCTAGAATATATAATAATAAAAAAGAGTTTATTGCTAGATTATTACCAGATGGTGCACCAGACTGACTAAATCCATTCCTTACTCTAATTGAAACAATTAGAATCATARTACGACCATTAACCCTATCTTTTCGATTAGCAGCCAATATAAGAGCAGGACATATTGTTCTAAGACTTCTAGGTATTTATTTATCCGTAGCAATAAATTCATCATTTATTAATTCAACTATTTTATTATTACTATCAACAGGTTATATTTTATTTGAGCTAGCTATTTGTTTAATTCAATCTTATATTTTCTGTTTATTATTATCTCTCTACACAGATAATCATACAAGTAGTTATTAAACAACAGCAAAATTGCATTTCGATTTCGACTCGAAAAGAGGATAAAATTAATCCGTTGTTTATAATAAATAATATAATATAATTAGTTACTTATAATAAATAATATAATAATAAAAAAATCAGTTGCCTATATAAATAATATATTAAAACTAAATAAAAAATAAAAAATTATTAAAAATAAATAAAAAAACAGTTGCCTATATAAATAATATATTAAAATTAAATAAAAAATAAAATAATATTAAAAATA